ATCCCATTATTGGCTCACTATTCATCGAACCATACGGATCGATCTAGCAATGATGGAATGTATATTCTGTTTACTGAATCACATGAAATTTTAGCCAACTCCATATATGTATTTCATACGTATGAAGGGAGACGAGACGGAGGAATGAAGAACATTTTCGACGCAAGTTAGAATTTGCGACAGGTACAAATAGAAATAAATTGATAAAACATTCCTGGAAAAAAATTATGTCACTTACACTTATGGAGTCTTGTATAGAATATCAAAATTGATCCAATTTCTACCTATTATTATGATATTACGATCAGATTGGGTACCAAAAAAATAAACGGATTCAGGATGAAATTGAAATTGGCTCTCTATGAATGAGATAAAGACAGAATAATCAGGAGCAGTATAGAGTTTCCTTTTTTTTAGCACACTTAATTTAATGTTCAAAAAAGAATTCGCGGATTCTTTTTGATAGTAGAATTTATAGAATACGATTGAATTGCGTAATATAATAAGAATAATAAGAGTAGTACTTATTAAGTACATGCCGATATAGCTATCTAGCTATCCGCATATCACATCTTTTATCATAATTTTACTTGTAGAAACATAGGTCAGGTCGCACTCTATCATAATTCCTATTTTCTATTCAATATATTCAATGAAAAAGAAAAATTAAAGCACGATGATTCTCTATAGGGATATGTGCATAAGAGAGAGACCCGGCTCGGTATCTGCGTAACAATTTCGGTTCTGGGGTTTACATATACACATATATGTTGTTATAATTGAAATTGAAAAGGATTGATTATTGAAAATTATTGATACTGATTAGTCATAAATCCATTTTATTTTCTTATGCCATTAAAGAAACACAATTTGAGATACAAATTTAAGAACCGTTCACTGATTCAAAGTAAATAGTTAATGGTTCCAATTTGCCCTGAATTTTTCAGTCTGTGACCGGAAATCTATTTTTTGTCTTTTCTATTGAAAAAGAGAAGGGAAGTTTTTAAGCGATGTATGTTTTGAGATACAATGAATCGAAGAGAATAATCTAAACTGGATCCAATAAAAAATAGGAATGTATTTTTGGAAAAGGATAAGTACAATGGGATTCAAGATAAAAAAAAAAAGAACAAAAAAAAATTGGTAATAGAATATAGATAATATTTTTATCCATTTTGGATCGGATTTGGCGGCATGGCCAAGTGGTAAGGCGGGGGACTGCAAATCCTTTATCCCCAGTTCAAATCCGGGTGTCGCCTGATCAACAAAAGACTTGGGATTTATTATCCTGCTGATCTAATTCGACGAATTCTTGCCCCGCAGAAGCAGAGACAAAGGACTAGGCCTGTCGATACTTGATTTTTAGAACCCGTAGGTTCTATAAAAGACTGTAATTTTTTTCTTCAAATCCGGGTTCTGGGTGTGGTCCAACCCGGTACCAATAGGGATGAAGCAACCCTCACTTATTAATGTTAATGATTGGTTCGGGCCATTTATTTGATTTTTCAAAAAAATCAAATAAATGGTGAGAGTCAATTCTGGTATTCAGAACTACGAAAGTAAGAGGTCGGAAATCTTGGTATCCAAAGGTTCCTAAAGGACACTCCATTTTTGCTCCTAGGATTGAAGAAGGGATTATACGAAAGACTATCAAGATCTCCTAATTATCTTACACTACCTTTATTAAGGTAGTGCCTACTGACTCCGTCTGGAATTAAATTCGATTGGATAGGCTGATGGGAAATCAATTTAGGAGTTGTGTAAAGGACTGAAGATACTTTGTATCCAGACTCACGAGAGACTCTGAGTACTCATACATTCAATCAGGACGGTTGGTCGGCTCTTATAGAGTAAAATAGAGTAAAAGTCAAAGTTGAAAAAAAAAAATTTCTTTGCCGGAATTACAAAAAAAAGAATATATGTAGTAATAGCAGTGGTAGTTTCTCCCGATTCTTTCACAGAAGGAAAGACAGTAAGGTTTAGATCAAATAGGAAATAGAGGTATCTGATAGATAGTTATCTATCTTGATAGTATATCTTTCTTTCTTTTGCTTATGAAAGAAGGGTAACAAAACAAACAATAGTACTTACTATTCTTACATGTTCTATTAGGAGCATTCCTTTGCTATTGATATTTCCAAAGAAAAGGTATATGTATCGTATTTGTGCTTAATGCTTCCTGATTCTACCAAAATTCCTATAATATAGGAATTTGTTACGAGTGGATTCATTGAATTGGTTTGGTTCATCAATAACCTTAAGTCAGAATCCTATTTTGACTCTGCGCCGTTGATTCCACTATGATTATTAATCAATAATAGAATAATTCCTTCATAGAGATAGGGGACATAATTCACATGGATATAGTAAGTCTCGCTTGGGCTGCTTTAATGGTAGTCTTTACATTTTCCCTTTCACTTGTAGTATGGGGAAGGAGTGGACTCTAGAGCTAGGGGTACTACTAATTGAGTAATCGATTGAGTAATCGAATTGTATCAATTGTTTATTGATCGTTAATATTCTATTTTGGTGAATCAGCTCTTACCAGAATTATGGATATTACAATGAGAAAAACCAATCCCTATTTTTTTTCTTTATTTGTTTCCCTCTTTCTTTACTTTTACTGTTCTAAGAGAAAGTAGTTCTGCTATTACGGCGATACATACTTTCTACTGGAAACGACTAGTGGTTGTCCAAAGAGGTCCTACATCTAATAAAATTAGATCTTTCTTACGCGGAGCGATCCACATATCGCACATTTAACGTTTGGTTTGTGTTAGACTCCTAAAATTTTTTTTTTATGCTTTTTTTTTGACTCATCTCATGTCATCTTTAAGCATGAAAAATTGGCGGGGTCTACTCTACTCTGTTTTCCAAATCCGAAGAAGTTACCATAGAACTCCACGGACCATCTGTCGAAAGTATCAATCAATGAATTCTTGGGATGTGAAATCTAAAAAAAAGATTCCTTAGTTTTGTTTTCTTTTATATAGTATATGCCCATACCATTCTTCCTCCATTGATACTTTCGACAGATCCCGGGATCTATATATAGAATATCAAATTATATAAGAAACCCAGGAATTAGAAGAGTTGGCCTTCAATTATTTTGGATTGATCGAAATCCATACAAATGGATTGGATGTAGTGAAAAAAAAAAAGAAATAGAATTAGAGTGCTATTTAGATGTACTATTTAGATGTACATCTAATATACTAATATATATACATACATATTGTAAATTGATCTATATAAAGTCTATATCTGTATACAATACAACTTTATATGCTACTAAATTAAATAGTATACAATACTAGATAGTGTGGTAGAAAGAACTATATATATAGTTCTTTCTACCACACTATCTCAGATACTTGTGATTTCAGCCCGATCATTTCATTTAAGACTTAGAGTTTGAATCCCTTTATTTCCTTTCTTTAATCATCGATAAGAACTAATAATTCAAGTTTCATTCAAATTAATCATTTTGGCTGACTGTTTTTACGTAGATGATAAGTAAAAAAGCAGTAGGAACTAGAATAAACAGTGCAGTAGCAATAAGTGCGAGAATATTGACTTCCATAATGTTATTTTTTTTTTGTTTCGCAATAACTCGGGATCTAATCCCATAGAGATGAGAAATTTGACTCCTGTAAATTCAATGGTATGAATTGCATCCTGATGATACTGAATCGGATCACTATTATGAATAACAATATCTGATCTATCAAATCGATTCATCGTCGAGAATTTAATAGTATAACATAGGAAGATCTTTTATCCATACTAAATCAAAAATCCTATTTTTGATTGGATCAGAAATCCCATTGGATTTTCATCCCTTTCCACTTTTTCTTTTCTATAACCTATCATCTTCTTTATACAATTCTACTTCCTTATACTTATAAATACAATTATGAGGTATCGTATGACCGGTATTCTATGGGTCATAGACAGATCCAAACACAAACAGTAGAAGTGAGATAGAAAAAAGGACGGATTAAGTATCAAAAATCGAATATTCCAACAAATTTACTAAAAAGAGGCGTTGCTTGGTTGGTCTTTTCTTTTATTAATATCCTCTTTCTTGGATTGGGACTAGAACACATACATCAAAAATTCAGTATGTAATTTGAATGAGAATGAGATAGATTGTTTCTAATTAGTAATTGAGGATACACAAACAAAGTCGGAACTAGAAAAGATGTGGTTTAACCTGAACCTGAAAAGTACTCTGCCGAGGTAATTATGTTAAGTTCATTGTGTATCGTACAATAAACGAATACAATTTGTGTCTGTACTCCCGGTAAAAATATGGGCACTCTATTCCATTTCATTGATCAAGAACAATCGAAAAAGAAAGTGAAGATGGTATCTTTTAAAAAAATACTGAATATAGTCTGAATATAGTAATACCACCGATTGTACTAATCTACATACGTCTCTCCTTTATCAGTACTAGTGGAAGAAATATAAATTCCCGTATTTGTCTGATGATAAATGCGAAAGTAAAAACAAAAGAAATAAAGATCCCCCCCCGGGAATTAGATTTTGCTCCCTGTCCTCCCTTTCACGGAAAATGGAGAGATGAATTTCTCAATTCATCGGATCCTAGTTCGGGACTGACGGGGCTCGAACCCGCAGCTTCCGCCTTGACAGGGCGGTGCTCTGACCGATTGAACTACAATCCCAGCGAGGTGTATGGCATACATATTCTTACGCTTTCATAAGAACATTCTATTCGTCGTGTTGTAACAGAGACACGGATGATATATTGATATCATATCCACATAGATATGTACTTTAGTGAGAGTGACACAGATTACTAGTAACCTGTGGTTATTTTATTACCACAAATGGATAATAAACCTTTCAATGAGAAAAAAGGACCCTTTTTCTCTTTATTTCTACGGATCAGGAATTTCTGTTTCTGGAGAACAAATTGGTTATATCATACTCATGGAGCGGCAAATTTTTGGGCCGAGCTGGATTTGAACCAG